TTGATCTCATCTTTTAAGAATTTTCATTTTTCTTTGTTGATTAAAAACTTTACCCTTAAATAAAAAAAGGCTTTTTAGACGAATATCATATAGATATCTCAACCTATCATTTTCAATTACGAAAAAGAATTAGCGATTGCATTTCATAATAAGAATTTTATCTTTCTAAATAAAGACTAGGTATGAATAAAAAAAAGATCTCTTTTTGCAATTATAGTCTTTCTATTTTATTTCGTTCCTATTCTCCTTTCTAAAAAAAAAGGGACATTATACAAAGTAAAAGATTTCTTCGTTCTTTATAGTTATTTACTTAATCGGTGGATAGGAACATACTCTAGATCGAAATTGTGGGGGGTACTTCTTAATCATTTCTACCAACTTAAAGCCCGAACTCAAATTCCTTTTCTATAAAGAAATATCCTATTGGATAATTTCCAGAATATCTATTATTAATCCTTTGTGTATCTTGGTCTTCCTAACCATCCACTCATTTTGTTTGAATCTCCCATTAGGGCAATCACTATGTTAATAGATGCTAAAAACCCCACAAGTTGATCTTTTGAACCCGCTTCAAGTCATGATGACTAATCAACTAATCTTGGGGTAAACAGTCTCGACTGCTTATGTCTTTACTTTCACTTAATTCTTGTACATAGGAAATGAGATTGAATTCCTTTAACAGCAAATCTTTAAGCCGTTTTATTTCACTCATATAACTATCTGGTTTAGTTTATCAACCCCAATGATGAATAAAAAAATCGAAAATAGATATTCAGTTCATTTAACTTTTTTGCTAGAAATAAAAGAAATAGGGGAAATTTTATGTCTTACTGAATCACACGTAGAGATATTGATAATACACATAGAGTTAATGGTATTTCATAACTAATTGATTGAGCAGCAGCCCTTAATCCACCTAAAAAGGAATATTTATTATTTGATCCATATCCCGACATAAGAAGTCCAACGGGAGCAAGGCTTGAAACGGCGATCCATAAAAAAACACCAATACTAAGATCAGCTAGAATAAGTCGATAGCTAAAAGGAATTACTGAATAACTTAGTAAAATGGATATGACCGCTATGGATGGCCCGATACTGAATAAACGAGTATCGCCTCTAGATGGAAGAAGATTCTCTTTGAAAAGTAGTTTTGTACCATCTGCTAGAGCTTGAAGAATTCCTAAAGGCCCGGCGTATTCAGGTCCAATACGTTGTTGTATTCCTGCAGATATTTCTCTTTCTAACCAAACAATTACTAGTACACCTAGTGTGATTCCTAATACAAGAGTCAAAATAGGGCCAAGCATCCATATGATCCCATAGACCTCTTTTAAGGATTCCAATCTGTAAAAAGAATTGATAGTTTGTATTTCAGTTGTATCAATTATCATTTCAACGATCAACTTCTCCCATAATGATATCTATGCTACCTAGTATCGTCATAATATCAGCCAATTTCATTCTTTTAACTAACTGAGGAAGAATTTGCAAGTTGATAAAACCCGGTGGTCGAATTTTCCATCTCCAAGGAAAAACACTCTGATCTCCTATCATAAAAATTCCCAATTCCCCTTTTGGTGCTTCAACTCTTACATAAAGTTCTTGTTTCGACAATTCAAAAGTCGGAGAAGGTTTTTTACTAATAAATCGATATTGAAAATCATTCCATTCGGGGTTTTTTATTCTACCAAAGCGTCGGATTTCTAAATTCTCATAGGGTCCCCCTGGAATTCCTTCCAGGGCCTGTTGGATAATTTTTATGGATTCTGTCATTTCACTGATTCGTACTAAATAACGCGCTAATGAATCCCCTTCTTTTTGCCATTGAACCTCCCAATCAAATTCGTCGTAACACTCATAACGATCAACTTTACGAAGATCCCATTGTATTCCGGAAGCTCGTAGCATTGGTCCTGATAAACCCCAATTTAGTGCTTCTTCTGCGCCAATAATGCCTACGCCTTCAACTCGTTCTAAAAAAATAGGATTCCGTGTAATAAGCTTTTGATATTCAGCAACCCCGGTTAAAAAATAATCGCAAAAATCCAAACATTTATCTATCCAGCCATGAGGTAGATCAGCAGCTACTCCTCCGATACGAAAATAATTATGCATCATGCGCATACCGGTGGAAGCTTCGAATAGGTCATATATCAATTCTCGTTCTCGAAAAATATAGAAGAAAGGAGTCTGTGCCCCAATATCTGCCATAAAAGGGCCAAGCCATAATAAATGGGAAGCGATACGACTCAACTCCAACATAATAGCTCTGATATAGCTAGCCCTTTGAGGTACTTGAATATTGCCTAGCTGTTCCGGTCCATTTACAGTTATTGCTTCTGTGAACATAGTAGCTAAATAATCCCAACGCGTTACATAAGGCAAATATTGTATAATTGTTCGATTTTCCGCAATTTTCTCCATCCCTCTATGTAAATAACCCAATATTGGTTCACAGTCAATAACATCTTCACCGTCGAGAGTAACTATCAGTCGAAGAACACCATGCATTGATGGGTGGTGAGGGCCCATATTGACTATCATGAGGTCTTTTCTTGTAGTTGATGCAATCATAAGTTTTTTTCCCGAGTCATTCTTCCATGCATTTCTGAAAGTAAAAAAAATAAGTTCATCAAAATGAAAATGAATAAGTTTAAATGGTATCACACTTCAAATTAACGAGTTTTTATTTCTCGAATACCCAACTCACCAATTAATTCTTTATAACGCCCTATATTCTTTTTTGACAAATAAGTCAGCAGCCGTTGACGTTTTCCCAAAATTTTTCGCAAACCTATCTGAGATGAAGAGTCCTTTTTGTGCAATTCCAAATGTGAAGTAAGTCTCCTTATTTTAGTGGTGAAACTGAATACTTGAAATTCAACAGACCCTCTGTTTTCTTTTTGAGAAATAATTGAAATGAATGAATTTTTGACCATAAAAAAATGCCTTTGCCCCCTTTTTTTTACAGATATGGATTTTACTGATCAGTAATAATAATGCCATTCATTTTAATGTGGTATATACAATAATAGAATTTATGAACTCCTAATTTTCTGAAGTCAAATCAATCCAATTTTAAATTGGATTTAGATAGAGGATATAAAAGGATTGGTACATTTTCGCATCGAAGAGTTTAGACCGAAAATGAAGCAGGTTCTGTTGATTTCTTTTGCGATCTAATTGAGACAAATTGCGTATTGGCTATTCGAATGAAATGTAAGACATGTGATGTGTGTATTTGGTTGCTTTCATATATCCTATAAGCATATAGTGAAAAAGTGTATTATTCACGAATTAAAAATTCGTGGATACATCTGTATCCTTAAGATACAAAAATGACTACCATTGTTGGTATCAAACCAAGAACGATTCATACAAGCTAAATCTTCTAATCGATAATTAGGCCAAAGAAAAAGCTTTAATTGAATTAATTTCTTTTTCTCTTTATCCAGATGTTTCTTATCAACCGAAACTTGGTTGCTGTTTTTTACATTCTTCTCGTTCCAAAATACTGAATTTCTATCTACACCATTCCTACTCTTTGAATTGAAACAAATTAGAATTCTAAATTTTCTACGACATCTAAATGATAAAATATTTTCAGGAACAGGCAAATCTAAATGAACTTTGTGCCTAGTTTCAGTTATTCTTTGATGTGGTGAACTAGCTTCATAAAAATTATTTTTAGAAACATATCTTTGTTCTTGGTATTTTTGATTAGTTTGGTGCTTACTCTTATGAAATAAGGAAATACCTATGATTTGATACATAATCAATTGTCCATCGTCGTTTCCAGGCAAATGAATGGGGTCTATAATCAATACTCCCTTTTTCATCAATTCTGTAGGAGTTAAACTCTTCTGAATCAACATTATATCCAAACTCATTTCTCTCTTTTGAATTGAGGATATAATAAGTTTTCTTGGATCTATCAGTCTAAGGAGGAGACAATATACCTTGATATTATTGATCATTTTTTGATTCAAAGTATCGTCCCATCTCAATTGAAAAAGCAAATAACGTTTCAGGAATAAATCAAGTTCTGCTTCTGTGTTACTTTTGTATTGTTTTTGCTTTTTCCCTTTTTTCATGTCTGATCTTTCATAATTTTCTTCAATGTCTTTTTCTTGTGAAAGAATAGAGCGAAGGTATCCTCGGCCTGTGGATTCTTTTTGTTCTTGATTTCGATGATGTTTAGTCGATGGTATCAAAAAACTTCTTTTTTGCTTTTCATTGATCTTTTTATTTTCACTACTTTTTTTATTTCTATTCCAATTTAAAAGAAGTAATTTACTTGGTATAAACCAAGGTTTCGTTTTATATGCATTATAAAGTAACACAAATTCTGGGAAGAACCAAAGTTCAAGATTCGATATGGGATGCTTTAACATTTTTTCATTCATTCCCATCCAATCAAAAAAGACTTTGTGGGAGTTTGGTGGATTTATTTCTGGAATAATAAGATAAAAAAGATCTTTTTTATTAATTATTTGAGAATTTTTAGTACCAATCTGAGTATCTTGATTTCTATTAGTATCGATCGCGACCCAGGTTTCAATATCTACCCTTTGTATAAGAGAAAAATTGATAATTTTCCAATCAAAATATTTTCTATCCGCAGTTTTTTCCATAGGTAGAATATCTACCTTTCCTATAAAATTATTGATAGAAATACTCCTCAGCATATCAAAAAGGGTGTCTTTATGTGTGTCATAAGAAATATCTTGGTTCTTATTTCCTTGAAACGGAGATCTAGAAAAAAAGCATTCTGTTTTATTTTCATAATCATAATTCATAAATTTATATGATAAAAGATCATATATATAGTATTTTTTAAAATTATCTTTTTTATTCGATAATGAATAGACTTTCATTTTTTGTTGTTTTTTGGAATCAATTAATTCGTTTTTTTCATATGAATGCCATTTGCTTAAATTTTCCTTTTTCGTCATACGACAGTGGCGAACTCTATTTCGCCACTTTTCTGATATTAATCTAGACCATATCATCTGAGATAAATCGTATTGATTATAGCTTTTCAACCATCCTTTCCATTGATTCATTTTATAACTCGAAACTCCTAATTTCGAATGAAACATCTCTTCTATTTCAAAAGAATCCTTTATTTCAGGCTTAAGAAAAAAATGGATTCCTTTATATTGAAGAATAGATCTTAATTTAGACGAGTTACTAACTTGGATTTTTGATAATTTGTAAAATACATATGCTTGTGACATGTAGGATAAGTCATAAAAATAATGTGAATTTTTTTTATTAATATTTTCTTGCTTTCTTTCATTATTGTAAATTAATTTCTCAATAATTTTTTTTGTTGATTTAAGAAAAAGTTCTATATTCATTCTGGGAATATTAATGATAGATAAAAACATATATGTGTATATTCTTTCAATGAGGAAGTTAAAAAAGGGGGATAATTTAGAGATTAATCGAGCATTTCTTCTTTTTAATATTTTCCATTTTGCTAATCTTTTATCATTATAACTTGTTTTGTTAGGACTAATATTATTTATTCTTGTAGTGACTTTTTTCTTCTCTTTTCTAATTCTTTCTATTTGATTTCGAATTTTACTTGTTCTATCAGTCAGATCCTTTATCTTTTTTTCTGTCAATGAATAATTTGACCAATTGGTAGATGCAATTTTATTAACGGATTTGTTCATTTTTTGATTGCTGATTATGGAATCTTTTTCTCCTTTATTTTCACTCGATTCATATACTTCTCTTAATTGAAATAATAGAATTGGATTCACTTTTGAAAGTTTTTTTATTTTTTTTTTTATAAAACTAACACTTTTGATAATCCATTTTTTTGTTTCTTTTGAAGTTTTTCGAAGTGATTTTGTTTTTCCTTTGAAAACTATTAGAACTAGAAAATACTTCTTTTTTAATTTTCCAATTTGTTTTTTGAATTCCTTGAAAATTGGTTTAAAAAAGGAAGGTCGCTTTCGGGGTGAACCAAAAAGAAATTCAGCTTCTATTCCCCAAACTGTTAAAAAACAAAAATCATCTTTTTCTTTTTTCTTTTTCATTAAATCGTTCTGAGAGTATCGTAGTTGCGATTTGTGCCAAGGTTTTAGACAGAAAGGAAATAATATTTTTATCTGAATACCATCTGTCAACCAATTTTTCGGAAATTCTGTTTCTGATAATGGAACACCATTATAAGTACATTTAACATACATCTCTCTATTCCAGTCCTGTAAATCCTCAGACCATTCAGGAAGTTGCAATAGCAATATACGTCCAATATTTTTCGCGATTATCAATAAAGGGAATAGAATATATTTTCTAAAAATGGATTGAGTTACTAACATGCAACCTCTTATTACTTGCGTAAATGGTATGGTATCCCAGGCCTCTGCTATCTTTATTCGTGCTTTCTCCTTTCTTTTGTTCTCCTCATTTTTTTCTTTTCTTTTTGTTTGCTCTTCTGTATACTCTACAATTTTGAATACTTTCCTTTTTCCTACCCAATTTTTAAAAATAGGTTTAATCAATCCGGAGATATCAAAAGAAAAAAGAGGGGATTTTTTCATTCTGTTCAAAAAAAGAGGGGCATGCGCGTTTGCTTGAAACAATTTCCAAATTACTATTTTACGCCTTTGAGCCCGCATAGAACCTTTGATTATACCTCGCCGAAAATCTGATTGTTGTGAATAACGCAGCAAAGCTACTTCGTCTGTTTGATCGGGTCTATTAAAATCCTTATTAGTATTAGGATCAGTTTCTTGCTTGTTACCAGTAAAAACTACTACACGTTTCGCTTTTCTTGAGCGAATTTGATGATCTACTGGGACATCTTCTTGATATTCTCCTGATTGTTGTTCAAAATCCGTGATTAATTTGTATGTGTATCGAGGGACTTTTTTAATGATTTCTTTTATTTTAATTGATTTTCTACGAATTTTTTGATGATTAGCATCCTTATTTACAAAATGAAAATAGTTCAAATATTTTGTTTTTTTTTCTGAATCTATTTTACTGATGAAAGTTAAGAAATCAACAATTTCTGTTGATAATGATTTTTTAGCAAATCTATTCATTTTCTGTTCAACTTCTTGGAAAGAAGTATCGAGAAGAAGGATACCGTGAATTCGGTTTATCCCAAATTTATTTAAGAAATTTTCTATCGAAGTTTTTTTTAGGATTAATGGTGAAGGACTTTTGTGAATTGTTCTCCGACATGATCCGTTCAAAAAGGGATCATACCCTTTGGATAAGTATTCTTTTGTAGAATCATCGTTACACAATCGAGTCCTTGTTTCGAGTAAAAAATATTTTTTGTCTAAGGCTTCAATTCTATTTATAAATTCGTTGTTTAAATTTTTCCCTCTTTGTTTATTGATATAAACCCAAGACTTGTAGAGGTCAGGGGATACCCTTTTTTTTATCATTTCCAAAAAAATTGACAAACTAGGGGGATATGTAAAAGATATTTTTTCTTTTCCATCACTTTGGGATATGTCAAAAAAA